TAAAAGAGTATCGTTAATTTCTTTATATTAGTTCCAAATTCAATATACCATTTGTACAGAGAATAATTCCATCTAATACAAGATTTATTCTTAATATAAATAGATATTGGATCTAAAAGTAAATTATGTATAAATATATTATTTATAAAAGCTCTTCCTATCTGATATAAAAGTAAATCATTGTTTTTAATCGATATTATCTTGGATATATAATTCCAATTTCTTATGTGAGAAGCAGATATAATCGTATTCATCTCTATGTTGGAACTATTCTGAGTAGTACTAAGTGATAGGATTTCATTTATTATTGTTATAAGATCAATCATTGCAAAAGAACCGGTATTTATTTTATTTTTAAAGTAAAAACCTCGAGTATAGGAAATAATAAAGAATTGTTTTTGTTGTTGTGAAAGAATAAGTCTTCGTATCTTAATACATATATTGAATCTATTAGTATCTATTAAGACTGGATCAACTCTTTTTGGAATATGAGTTGAAGCTATAACAATAATTTTTTTAGGAGAGGATCTTTCAATATCTCCAAATAGATAGTTATCTAATATTCCTACACCTATATAAAAGTAATTAAACTCACTCGTCTGTAGATAATGTATATTTGGAATCCATATTATACAAGGTGATATTTCTTTTGCTAATTCAAACTGAAGAATTAGACCTAATTGATCTAAATTTGATGCTGTAGACATAGCTAACATATTTATATTTTTTATATTTTTAATATAAATATCATCAGTATTATCCACACTATTAACATGATTATCAAAATAATCAAATAATTTAAATTTAGTAGTTTTTTGTTTGTATCCCCAAAATCTACTTATAAATATCGTAATTAAGGGTACTAAAGGTTTATTTTTTAGATATTTCATAAAATAAGATAGTCCAGTTCCTATTGAACCTATCACTAAAACACCTTTATAAGATAAGGATAAACGTAATGAAAAAGGTTTTTCATTAGATCTATTAAATCCACAAAATATTTGTGAATAAGTTATTTTATGAAAATGAGATAATAATATATGTTTTTCTAATAATATAGATCTTTTAGATATAAATATATAAGTACTTATATTTATTTGATGTATATCCAATAAGTAATGTAATGAAATAAATCCTGGTTGATCATTTATTTTAAAACTAAATATATTCTTGGATATAAATTCATGATCCAAACTCGATAAGAGATTTAAAAGGTATTTTTCTTCTTTTAAAGTTAAAAACTGAGCTAAGAATTTTCTTTCTTCTTCATCAAAAATATTCATATTGTTTGCAACCCATATTTCTATTTTATCATTAATACAAGCTTTTTTTATTTTCTTTCTTTTATTTATGAAATAAAATATATATTTACTTATCTTACTTAAGAACATTGTATTCTTCAAAAATTTTATTCTATTAATCGGATTTGGTATAATCTTTATCCACATTTTCATTTTATCACTTCTAAAAAGCATTCTTATACCAAAAATATAGTTTTCAAATTTTTCTGTAATAACTAAAAAAGAATTATATATAGGATACCTATATATAATTCTTTTTAATCCCATCATATATGATGGGATTATTAACGATTTTATCTCTTCAAATTCTTTTTGCAACTCACAATAGGATTGGTAAAAAAATAAAAGTTGTGTAAAAATAATATATTCACTAGTAAAAATAAATAGAAGAATTAAAAATAAGAATTTACTAGTATTTTTTGATGTTGTATATGACAAAAATATTTCTATTATTTTTATATTTATTATATATTTTTTGTACAAAAGTATATTCTGTAATATTACATTAAAAGTATCATTTATAGGTATATGTTGTAAATTACTAATTAATTCATGAATAATAAATTTAATACATACATAAAATTTATTCATAGTATCATAAAAAATATATATAAGATTTTGAATACTACTTAAGAATATATAATATATATTGTCTAAGATAATTAATTTCATATATGTACAACTTGTCAAAGTTAGTAAGCATGGCATATATGCTTGTAATATATCCCATCTTGATATATAAGATATCCTTTTAAGGATATCTTTCTTCGATATAAAATGATCCTGTTCTTTTTGATGCTTAAAATGTTCAAATAATGGTAAGGGTAATTTATTAATAAAAAAGTAAGTATACTTTAAACCCATTTTTGAATCTCGATTAATAATGAGATACTTATATAGAGCATCCCTTTCGAAATGAGATATATTAATATCTAAAATAGACTTATTAATCTTATTTTTTTCTAAAATAAATATTTGTTCTTCTGTTGAAAGATCTTCTAGCAAGTAAATATATTTATGAAGGAAAGTTTCTGATATATTTGTAAAATGTAAATATTTGTATAAATTATTTAATTTATACATACAACTACTTGTTGATAAATTTTTATCTATTTTATCTATTAATATATCAACTAATTTTGATTTTATCGGTAAACGAATATTTCTATTCAATAAAGAAAAAGAATACTTGTTTTCACCAATACTTACAGAAAATTTATTTTTATTTTTACAACCAGACAAGATAAAACTATCTAGTAAATTTACGTACATGAAATTATAATTATAAGTATTAATATAAGGTTCTTTTTTTTTTAAAAGTAATACTCTTTTATGATAAAACCATAATTTATTCTTATTTTTTAATAATTGAAATCTATTAATCTTAAAAAAATAAGTTATCAAGGAAACTATACCTGAATTTGAGGTTTCTAACCAATTATCTTTTTCATGTAATCTAATTGAAAAGTTGAATTCTTTTTTTTTTATTTTAATTAAATCTATATTTATTTTGTACCTATAAATATGAATATTACTTATATTTATAAATAAATAATTAAGGGACTTGTGCAAAAATAAGAATAGTGACTCATAAGAATAGTAAAATATTTTTAGTAAAATATTCTTATGGTCAAAAAATAAATAATTTATATAGTTATAAATTATTTTATAACTATATGAATTATTAGTTTGATAAAGAATAGGATCAAAAAAATTATTATTATCTTTACTTTTACTCTTTTCAAAATTTGATAAATTTTTTTTTATTGTATATTCTATAATAGGTACAATACTTATAGCTTTATTTATTTCTATTTGAAACTCTTTCTCTTTATCAATTAAATTGAGATATCTCAATTTAATATCCTTTATAGTAAATATATCCAATATTTTTTGTAATTGGAATAAAATATATTCAAAGTTTAAAATATTATAAGATAAAGTATAACTCATCATTATTTGTTCATTTATTCTGAATTTTGATCTAGTAACGAGATCAAATCTTTTTTTTTTTTTATTCATATTAATGAAATAATCAATAGGATGAAATAATATGAAATCTTTTTCTCTTATTTTTTTTTCTCTTATTATTAAATATAAAATTATTTTAAATACCTCTCCCATTTCTTTACTTTCTACATTCCTATAAAAATTATTTAAAAGTTTTGAACCCATATAAATATCTAAAATTATATTATATAAGAACGAATAACTATATCTTGTAATATTTAAGACAAATACTTCCATTAATATATGATATAAGTAAGATGTTTTGAAATTAAATGGATATAATTTATTTTCTTTTTGAATAAAGGAAGTGTTAAAATTTATTAATTTATCATTAAGTTTATTAATATTTATATTATAAATAAGAGTTATATATTCTGAATCCTTTGAATCCTTATTAATAGTCATAAAAGGATTATGACTATTAATATCATATATAAATTTATAATATTTTTCATTCTGCTTAGAAATTATTATTCGCATTAAAATTGATCGTGCGGAATCATCTTTTATATTTGATAATACTTTAAAGTATAATTTGTGTAACTTGCCTAAACTATTATCTTGATTAATTTTTAATGCTTTTTTATAAAAAGTATATATTATATAACAAACTGACTTATTGCCTAAAATTACTAAGAGTTTTTCCAAATTAAGATTTAAGTTGATTTCTTTATTTTTATATTTTTTATATTTTAAATCATCTATATAGTAACAAAATATAAATTCTATATCTTTTTTATCTTTCTTTATTAATGAAAGAAAGATTTCAGATAATATCCCATTCGGTTGAAATAAATGACAACTCAAAAATATTCTTGTTACTTTTTTTACAAACCAATCTCTCCACCATTGTGATCCTCTGTAAAATTCAAATTCATATATTTTTTTTATTGGTGTTGATAAAAGAATCTCTTCTTCATTATTTAAAAAATAATGAAGAAGAGATTCTTTTAAATTATTTATATTGTAAGACCAAAAAGATTCTTTTAAAGTATTATTGATAGATTGAATAAAATTATAATTTTTTATAGGTAAAATATTAATCAAATATATATTCTTTTTTTCTATTATTATCTTATTTTTAATATTAAATAAGATAATAATTATAAATAAAAAGAGTAAAGAACTAAGAAAACCATTATATTTTGAATTATTTGGATCACGTGAAAAGAATTTTATACTCCAATTTCGAAAGTAAAATAGTTTCATAAAATGTTCTTGTTGCAATAAAATTCTAGTGAAAAATACTACTAAATTGTAATTTGTCCATAAATTTAACAAATACCTATGATTCTTCGTCTCTATCAATTCAAATATCCAGTATTTTATTTTATTTAGTTTCATTATTTCCTATTATTTCCTCCTAAATACTTTAATATTAAAGTATTTATATTTTTATTTTTTATTTATATTATTATTTATTATTTATTATTATTTATATTATTATTATTTATTATTTATATTATTATTATTTATATATTATTATTTACTTTTTATTTTTTTTATTTATTATTTATGGTTATTATATTCCACTTCCATTTTTTATTTTTAGAAAATACTTTAAATACTTTATAAAATATATAATGGTAATAAAATTATACAAAGCTACACTTGATAGAATAAATATATCTTTGGTAAGTAAAACTAGATATAATCCACAGAAGAATTTAATATCTAGACGATATAATTGTGGTAAAGGCCGTAATGCCATAGGCATCATTACTGTCAGAAATAGAGGAGGCGGTCATAAGCGTTTATATCGTAAAATAGATTTTAGGCGGAATAAAAAAAATATATCTGGTAGAATTATAAATATAGAATATGATCCAAATAGAAATACATATATTTGTCTTATAAGTTATGAGGATGGTGAAAAGAGATATATTTTACATCCCAGAGGGGCTATGATTGGAGATACCATAATTTCTGGTACAGAAGTTCTTATATCAACGGGAAATGCCTTACCTTTGAGTGCGATTTGAACTAGTTATTTATGTGAATGGAAATAACCAATTAGGTGGTTTACGATATGACCTAAAATCGATCATAATCATTGGGGGGGACACAAAATCCTTTTTGGATATACTTAAACAGAAAACTGATTTGTATGGTAGCAAATGATTGGATTTAATTAGTTATTAATATAAATATAAAATATAGTTGATATAGAAAGAATATAATATGGAGAAAACAATAATTAAAGCATAAATCAAATTAAATAGTGTAATTAAATAGTGTAAGGGATACTTGATACAATAAGATAGGTTTTTACATTTAATTTGATGGTCAAAGGCGAATTAAAAGAATTGGGTATAAGAAGCCTTAATAAAAATATGTCTCCTATGTTAAACCTATGTTGTAAAAATAAGATAATTATCTTATTCTTACATCTTTATTATTTACATATTTTACTAGAGTCATACGATCTGAATTGAATGCTACATAAATATACATAAATATTTATAAGCCAGATGATGGATCCGGGTATACCTAGGATTATTTATTGTAATTGTATTATTAATTTTTATTAAATGTATTAAGTATTAAATAAATAAATATTTTAAATGATAAAACATCTAGAAAGCCGTATGCTTTGTAAATAAGCTTGTACAGTTTGGGAAGAGTTATTTATGGATCATAAATAACTACTTCAACCAATATACCCATAGGCACAACCGTGCACAATATAGAAATAACGTTTAGAAAAGGGGGGCAATTAGCTAAATCAGCAGGTGCCGTATCAAAACTTATTGCAAAAGGAGATAAATGGGCCACATTAAGATTGCCTTCTGGAGAGATTAGACTAATCTTACAGAATTGTTTAGCAACAATTGGACAAGTGGGTAATATTGGGGTTAATAATAAATATTTAGGTAAAGCCGGGTCAAAGTGTTGGTTAGGTAAACGTCCTATAGTGCGAGGGGTGGTAAAAAATTCCGTAGATCACCCTCACGGGGGCGGTGAAGGTCGGTCTACAATAGGTCGAAAAAGACCTACAACTCCGTGGGGTTATGCTTCTCTTGGAAAAAGAAGTAGGAAAATAAAAAAATATAGTAATATATTTATTATTCGTCGACGAAAATATAAAAACTGAAATAAAGGACTAAAATATGATAAAAAAAAAAAAAAATCCTTTTGTAGCTAATTATTTAATCAAAAAAATAGAAAAAATGGATAAGCTGAATGAGGAGAATTATATTATTGTTACTTGGTCTAGAGCATCTACCATTATACCGATAATGATTGGACATACAATCGCCATTTATAATGGAAAAAATAATTTACCTATTTATATTATGGATCGTATGATTGGTCACAAGTTAGGAGAGTTCGCACCCACTAAAACTTTCATTAAACATACAAAAAAGGATAGTGAATCTCATCATTAGTTACTTGAGTAAGTAAATTAACTAATGATACTAAAAAAAAATATGGGACAAAGAATAAATCCACTTGGTTTTAGACTTGTAACAACTCAAGTTTATCATTCTTTTTGGTTTGCAAAACCAAAATATTTTTATATAAGTATACAAGAAGATGTAAGAATACGAGAATATATTAAGGATTATGTAAGAAAAGATAAAAGAATATCCTTATATTTAGAAAGTATTGTTCATATAGGGATTAAAAAAAAAACAAGTATAATTAAAGTAATAATATATATAGGATTTCCAAATTTATTAATAGAAGGACAAGAACAAGGTATAAATAGATTGAAAATGTATTTAAAAAGAGATCTTATTTATGTAAATAATCAACTTAATATTTTAATAAGAAGGATTGAAAAACCTTATGAACAACCTCTTATTATTGCAGAGTATATAGCTTTACAATTAAAGGATAGAGTATCCTTTAGAAAATCAATTAAAAAGGCTATTGAATTAACTGAAAAAACAGGTGTTAAAGGTATACAAGTAAAAATCTCAGGGCGCATTGATGGTAAAGAAATAGCCCGTGTTGAATGGATTAGAGAAGGCAAAGTTCCTTTACAAAGAATAGATGCTAAGATTGATTACTGTTCTCATACAATTATAACTAACCATGGACTATTGGGCATTAAGATTTGGATATATAAATAAGAAATAAAAATATTTTTAATTAAAATAAATATAGAATATTAATATTAGTATTAT